CAAACAAAAAAAAGACCCAAATACTGATTGAAACGGATATGGAATATAAAGTTTTAAACTTCTCTCTCATTCAATATTATTTAAAGATATGAAAGAATCAAAATGCGAAAGCTCTTCTTTGTGGTTAAATGCCAAAAAATCAAGTAAGCTCATTCGTCTTTATGTTGTGTTGATCGTTACAGGCCTCTTGAATCTTCTAGATTACCTATCTTTATTGTCTTTTTTATTTGGTATTTGTATGGAACGGGGATGGGGATTTCTTCTTGTTTTCTTTATTATTGATAGGAATTCTCTTGTTAAGACCCTACTTAACTAATCAATTGAAACCTCAGATTCATACGAGAACCACGATAATTCAATGAAACCTTCAAAGTCCAAAGTTCACTGAGTGAGAACCATTGGATCATCACTTATTCAATCAAAAAAATAGCTATAATGACTAAAAACATAAAATACAAAGAAGCGTTTGTCCTTTGATCCAAATAAGAGTTTAAAAGCAGAAAAATATTTTGATTTATTAAAGTTTATAAGATAGAACGGAAAGAAGTCCGGCTACGAGGTCTGAGTATTAAGTATGAATCATAGTTCGAATACTTTGTGATCTATTTGATCTATTTCGTGCTCCAGATACTCGAATGAATATCCGACGAAGTAAAACCATCTTGATAAAGATGACAGACCCCATTCTCTGTACTATCCATAGGGTCAATTCTAACAAGTCACACACTCATATTCCGGAAATATACAATGCAGAAAAAAAATTTCGCGGTCGAACTACCAAAGAAGAATAGGCTAAAATTGTTAGACCTACATACTTTACGTTTTTGTATCGAGCTAAAAGCTAGAACTTCAAGATTCTAATTCACTGAAATTCCATCCAGTAGAACAGAAGAATTATAAATCTCCAAAATAATAGATAGGAATACCGCAAATAAAGCCATTGCAACACCCATCAAAGGGGTCGTTCCCCATCCAGGAGCTACTTTACCATATTCGGAATTCAATGGTTTCAATAACTTCCCTACAGTAGTGCTTCTTGGCCCAGATCTAGAACTATCCTCAACAGTTTGTGTAGCCATAAATCTTTTTTTGTATTCATTACGATCTGTTGACTTTGTATACCATTCCGTTGTAAATAAATGATCTTAGCATAGATCCATTGTGGTCTTTCAATTCTATAATAATGGAAACAGCAACCCTAGTCGCCATCTTTATATCTGGGTTACTTGTAAGTTTTACTGGGTATGCTCTATATACTGCCTTTGGGCAACCCTCTCAACAACTAAGAGATCCATTCGAGGAACACGGGGACTAGTTGACGTAATCAGCCTCCAAATATTTGGAGGCTGATTACGTCAATGAAGATAATGCAAAATTATTTCATTTTTTAGTTGAAATTTTAGGTGGTTCCCGAAAAAAAATAGCGAAAAAAATTATCCCTAAAGTGGATACTAAGAGAAATGTATAAACCAATGCTTCCATAACTTTGATCGTGGTTTACAATTATAGCTTTCATACCTGTTTTGTTTACTTGGGAGTACCCCTCTGGATAAAGAAAGAAAAAGAGTCAAAGAAACGGCAGCGATTTAAATCAAGATTCCTACAGTACCCTACCTATTAAATAAAATCGCAAACAGAAACTAGAAGAAAAAAAGCAATGTTGCATCAGACTGCTTGTCTTTTTGTAGTTGTATCTCCAAGTTTTTGGAATGCCCCAAACTCCAGTTGAGCATCCAAATCTGGATCAATACCAGCAAAAACATCTCTGAAGAGGGTTCTAGCACCATGCCAAATGTGTCCAAAGAAGAAAAGTAGAGCAAACGAAGCATGTCCAAACGTAAACCAACCTCTTGGACTGCTACGAAAAACACCATCGGATTTTAAAGTCGCACGATCTAATTCAAAAATCTCACCCAATTGAGCCCGTCTAGCATATTTTTTCACAGTTGCGGGATCACTATAACTCACTCCATTGAGTTCACCACCATAAAACTCAACAGTTACACCTACTTGTTCGACACTATATTTGGATTCTGCCCTTCTAAACGGGACGTCGGCTCTAACAATTCCGTCTCCGTCTACCAAAACAACCGGAAATGTTTCAAAAAAAGTAGGCATACGGCGTACAAAAAGTTCACGCCCTTCTTTATTTCTAAAGACGGGGTGTCCTAACCATCCAACAGCTATTCCATCCCCATTGTCCATTGAACCCGCTCGGAATAACCCCCCTTTTGCTGGATTATTACCAATATAATCATAAAAAGCTAATTTTTCCGGAATTTTAGACCAAGCTTCTGATAAACTTTGATTTTCAGCCAGTCCAGCACTAACTCTTCGATATATTTCTTGTTGAAAGTATCCCTGATCCCATTGATAACGAGTAGGACCAAATAATTCGATGGGAGTAGTTGCAGAACCATACCACATAGTTCCAGCAACAACAAAAGCTGCAAAAAAGACAGCAGCAATACTACTGGAAAGGACGGTTTCGATATTGCCCATACGTAATCCTTTGTATAGACGTTGAGGCGGACGAACACTAAGATGGAATAGGCCCGCTAATATACCCAACGTCCCTGCTGCAATATGATGAGAGGCTATTCCTCCCGGAACAAAAGGGTCAAAACCCTCCACGCCCCACGCCGGGTTTACGGGTTGGACCTTTCCGGTTAGTCCATAAGGGTCGGATACCCATATTCCAGGACCATATAATCCTGTTACATGAAATGCGCCAAAACCAAAGCAAGCCACTCCTGAAAGAAATAAATGAATTCCAAAAATCTTGGGCAAATCCAAAGAAGGTTTTCCTGTACGTTCATCACAAAAAATTTCTAGATCCCAATATACCCAATGCCAAATAGCTGCCAAGAAGCACAAGCCAGAAAACACGATATGTGCTCCGGCTACCCCTTCGTAACTCCAAAGACCCGGATTCGTTATAGTCCCTCCTGTAATATTCCAACCGCCCCACGAATTCGTTATTCCTAAACGAGTCATGAAAGGTATAACGAACATACCTTGTCTCCACATTGGATCAAGAACGGGGTCGGAGGGATCAAAAACTGCTAATTCATATAGAGCCATTGAACCGGCCCAGCCAGCAACCAGAGCAGTATGCATTATATGAACAGAAAGTAAACGACCGGGATCATTCAATACAACAGTATGAACACGATACCAAGGCAAACCCATGGAAATACCCCTTTATCAACGAAAAATAGACACTATGTAACTTTATTGCATTGGAAAAAACTATGCTACGTACCCCCCCTTTTTAGGTAATTATTTCGGAGAAAGGATTAATATTTGTTCTATTCTGTTAGTAATAATGGAACAATTCGATTCATAGGAAAAAAGGGAAGCGGATCTATTCTATATCCGATAAGTACCAATACGCAATGGGGGTGAATCCTATTTTATATGAACCAAGATAGCTATTGTTGTTGATCAGTCAGAAGCTCGTTCGTAAAAAATTTCCTTTAGTTTTATTCATTCTCTCTTAGTTTACTTTTATTTTATATTTTATTTTAGCTTATTCAACTTATGTAGTAAATATCATTAATTTAAATATGATTAATAAAGTAGGAAAAAAGGATAATAGTATTAAAAACCGAAACCCCAATCTTACGTTTCCACATCAAAGTGAAATAGAGAACTTCATTCTCTTTTTTTTTCATTTCATGCCTATTGGCGTTCCAAAAGTACCTTTTCGAAGTCCTGGAGAAGGAGATACATCTTGGGTTGACATATAGTGCGACTTGTCAGATATATTGGGCTATATGGGATTTCCCCATTTTCTCCCTCGATCGAGATATCCTCTGTTTCGCTCAAAAAGATTGATTTAATTATCAAAAATTTGTAACGCGAAGCGCAAAAAATAAAGTGGAATTAAATGCAGGGAGTATTTAGATTGATATTAGATTATCAAATTTTTTATGGTTTACGTGATCGGACGAATAAAATGAAGTATCCAGGCTCCGTTTAGCAAAAACCCAATTGATAATTAATATATAATATTTTTATAATTACTACTTATATGATATGCAAAATTATGATAAAAATTTCTATAAAAAAATTGAAACAGGGTGATCTAAAACTGTTGCTCAAATCAAATAATATAATTCAAAATTTGTTGACTATTTGACAGAAGACATGTGAAATAAATTAATTGAAAAAAAAGAAGGAGTAGTAAAAAAATACGCGGTATTTGGTTCATTTGTCCTATATGTGCAAATCAAAATCGGGCAAATTTTTCCTTTTACTCGGGGTAGAGCATAAACCTAAAAAATGGAATAAAAAAAGGAAGAAGCCCGTTCAGGAACAAGAAAAAACCATCGCCATTTCAACTGAATCTCGATGAAAAAAAAATATCAATGAATCAAGTGAGTCTGACAGGCTTAATCAGTCGTTTTATTATAGGATTATAATATCTAATAAAAGGTAAAAGGCACCAAAACTTAATTTTTCTTTTACTTTTGGGAGCAAGACCTTCCGTTATAAGTTAGAAAGAAAAACCTTCTATGAAAAAAGGGGAGGTTAGAATCGACACATTGATTTTTTCACAATTTTTGTTGAACCGTATGCATCAAAAGGTGCCTGTACGGCTCCTAAGGAATAAAATTTTATCCTAATCAACCGACTTTATCGAGAAAGATTATTTTTTTTAGGCCAAGAGGTTGATACCGAAATCTCGAATCAACTTATTAGTCTTATGATATATCTCAGTATAGAAAAGGATACCAAAGATCTTTATTTGTTTATAAACTCTCCTGGTGGATGGGTAATATCTGGAATGGCTATTTATGATACTATGCAATTTGTGCGACCCGATGTACAGACAATATGCATGGGATTGGCCGCTTCAATAGCATCCTTTATCCTGGTCGGAGGAGCAATTACCAAACGTATAGCATTCCCTCACGCTTGGCGCCAATGAGTTTTTTTATTTTCGAGAAAAAAATACTATGCCTTCGCCATCGGAAATATGAATTAGTTAAGTAATAATAGCATGGCACTTCGAATTCGATATGAAATTTTTTAGATTAAAAAAATTAGATTATATATTGAAAGAGTAGTATGAGATAAGGAAGGGGTTTTTCAAATGATATCTTACCTATTCGGGCACATTTCAGCGTCACAAACTTTGTTTTCACACCGGAAGCTTATTTACAAAATTTATATAAAAAAAAAAAGACACTTTGGGATTGCTGAATCATAGACGAATCAAAAAAATGATATATAAAGCAACGGAACCATCATAGTATTTTTTTAACTCCTACAAAAAAAAGAAGGATGGTAATTGGATGATTTCTGGATCTGCGTATAATACAACCTATATTTTGTTTTCTTTCGCCAAAAGGAAAGGTCAAAAAAGTCAATTCCATTGTGGAGCCGTATGCAATGCACAAAAAAAGCCTGTACGGTTATTCAATTTTCTCCGTTTTTTTTTTTTTTTGGTTATCCCGTCTCATTCTGCGAAATAGAAAAACCTTTTCTATTATATCATCAGGGTAATGATCCATCAACCCGCTAGTTCGTTTTATGAGGCACAAACGGGAGAATTTATCTTGGAAGCGGAAGAACTACTAAAACTTCGCGAAACCATCACAAGGGTTTATGTACAAAGAACGGGCAAACCTATATGGGTTGTATCCGAAGACATGGAAAGGGATGTTTTTATGTCAGCAACAGAAGCCCAAGCTCATGGAATTGTTGATCTTGTAGCGGTTCAATAAAAAATAGGAGCGATTTCATGCAAATCCACAATTTCTAATTTTATATATTTTTAGATTAAAGGTTTAGTTTCATATTCTCTTCAATATAAAAAAAATATTGAAGAGAATCTTGAAGAGAAGTAATTCAGAATTAGCCGGTTAGAACTAATATAAACCAGCCCATTATTTATATGATTCCGTATGCCAACCATTAAACAACTTATTAGAAATACAAGACAGCCAATCCGAAATGTCACGAAATCCCCAGCGCTTCGGGGATGCCCTCAGCGACGAGGAACATGTACTCGGGTGTATGTGCGACTCGTTTAGATCATAGACTGAGACACAAAAAGGAAATTCTTTTTGAAATATCAAGGATCAGTACCTGTGAATAAAATAGAATGGAGGAACTCGATTCATTATTTAAAAAATATAGATCGTTCCTATATTCTATTGTGTCTAAAACTTATGGTTTACATTGGTGCAAATCCAATCAACTCCATTTTTTAGAAAACCCCCAATGATAACAAATGATTATCCATTAAGCGGGGGAAATTTCATTTTTTAGAAAAAAGATTCCACTCTTGAAAGAAAAGAACGGACTAACAGGGTAAATGACCAAATCAATTTTAAAAATGAAATACCGTTACTGTATAAAGTGGATCTCATTGTGAAAGACCTATTACTGGAATATTCATGGGGTAGAGCCAAAGAATGTGAATTGTACAAGTTACCAATAGTATTTATTAATTAAAAGAAGGAGCTCCGGTGTATAGAGAGGACCTCACCGTTTTAGAAGTAACCATAGAAACGATGGAACCCACTATTTATCCAATTCTATTTACTACTTTTTGTAGTTATTCTTTTTTTTTTATATCAAGTATCAAGGCAATTTATCCTTTCAGAGCAAAGGAAAATACCTAGCAAAAAATAGTGGTGGGGAAGGTTAGAGTAGCAAAAGCCATTGGAATTTTTTTTTATACATTGGAATAATTCGTTTGGTTATTAATAGACTAAGGGGAAAAGAATAACTAAAAAAAGAATTAGTTATTCATCAAAGTTTGATTTATTCAATGACTAGAATTAAACGCGGATATATAGCTCGGAGGCGTAGAACAAAACTTCGTTTATTTGCATCAAGCTTTCGAGGGGCTCATTCACGACTTACACGAACTATGACTCAACAAAGAATAAGAGCTTTAGTTTCGGCTCATCGGGATAGGGGTAAAAGAAAAAGAGATTTTCGCCGTTTATGGATCACTCGAATAAACGCCGTAATTCACGAAATGGGGGTATTCTATAGTTATAACCAATTCATACACAATCTGTACAAGAAGCAATTACTTCTTAATCGGAAAATACTTGCACAAATAGCTCTATTAAATAGGAGTTGTCTTTATACAATTTCGAATCACATAAAAAAATAAGGGGATTGGAAGAAATCCACGAAAATATTTGAAATAGAGTTCTAAGGAGAATGAGCTCGGGGAAGGTAGAGTAGAAATTAGTATTATAAAAAAAGTCGTCAAAACAAAACGAGAGTATATAGTCGCTAAAAAACGAGTTCTTTTTTTTCTTTTCGACGCTTCTTTTCTTTTTTTTTTTTATGACAGACACAGACGTAACAATCAAATTTTGATTTTTGATTGGATTTTTCGAACAAAATATTAATCTCTTTTTTAATTCCTTCAGATTGAAATTGTTATTCACTTGAAGAATAAGTCTATTTTTTTCTGGTTCTAAGGCTAGTAGTTCTAGGGGTCGACTCACTTCTTTCAAATTGTTTCTGATTATTAAGAAAAGGTAACAAAGATAAAATACGAGCTTGTTTTATAGCAATAGTGATTAATCGTTGTTGTTTTAAAGTAACTCTATTCACCCGTCTAGATAATATTTTTCCTTGTTCACTAATAAATCGACTAATTAAACTCATGTTTCTATAATCAATTCGATCCCCCGATTGGATCGGGGGCAAACGCCTACGAAAAGATCGCTTGGATTTAGTAAAAAGTCGCTTAGATTTATTCATAATTTTTTTATTCCTTATCTCTATTGATCGGATCAAAATAAAAACGATTTCTATTTCTATATAGGATAGAGTTTCTATATAGAATTAAGAATATAGGATTAGATTTATTTCTATTGATTTATTTGTTTATATTTATATATATGTAATAATATATAGATACTAGCATTATTCCTGTTCTTAAAATAAAAGTTGACATACAAGCACTCAATTTGATCTATTTCTTGATTTCCCCGTGAATTGTATGTTTATAACAATAGGGACAGAATTTTCTCAATTCCAACCGACTCGGGGTGTTATGCCGATTCTTTTGAGTAATATATCTGGAAATTCCCGCCGATTCTTTCTTAATATCATTTCGAACACAACTGGTACATTCCAAAATAATTGTTACTCGAACATCTTTACCCTTGGCCATGAAACCTCCTTTGGATTTATGATTCACCTCAATCTTCTATTTTAATTTTAGGATCCAGAAAGAACAAGAACCAAAAAAATGGAAGCTGTTAACTAAAAAAAATTATGAAATATTTCGTTGCAATGAATATTAATTAGTAATTAAATAAAAATTAAATAATAAGCAATACAATGATTTTGTGAAAACTATATTGAAAATCTTTGTACAGTATTTTTTTTTAAGTATCTCATAGGATACTCTTTCCCCAGCAACACTTTTTTTCGTTCTATTACTAATTTAATTTGATCCTGAACCCTCATTTTTATGACCTTTCGCCCCCCCACCTTTTAGAATTATTTTTTTAGAATGAATTCTAAAAGGTGGGGGGGTAATTAGTCCCCGATTGTTGATTGTATCTCTAAATTTTTCACCCCTTTCTGATGTTAAAAACTAGAATGAAAAAAATGGAAATGTTAATGCATCTGGAAATAAACGATTAATCTCTATTAATAAACCTGCTAACGAACCGAACCATAGAGTACTTAGTACCGGTGCTACGGAAAGATATGTTTTTAGATCTCGCATTTGAAATCCTCCTTCTTTATTGTATTACATTATATATAGTAATATATATAACTACAGATGTACATGTAGTTAAGAAGTTCTTGTATTTATATACGTAACTTCTGCCCCCCCATTTTCAAAATTAGAATTGAAATATTGTCTACTAGAACGATCTGATAGATTCCATTTGAAAACGGAAACGCCTATTTATGTAAAATTGAAATTGAGAGAATTTTCGTAAAAAAAAAGTAAATTTTTGAATTATATCTTTGTTATCTGATATGAGAAAAAAAGAAGAAATGAATTTGATATACCAATAAAAAAAAAGAAGGATGTGGAAAACAAGACAAGAATTCTCTACAATGACACTGTAAACCAATTGAAAGGGATGTAGCGCAGCTTGGTAGCGCGTTTGTTTTGGGTACAAAATGTCACGGGTTCAAATCCTGTCATCCCTACCTATTACTACTCAGAAGAGCAGTAACGAGGTATCTATTTTGATCTATTTTTTTTTATAAAATTGGACATACATAGAATTCTGAAATTTATGATATACTATGATATAGTATATACGTACAAAATCTATTCGGGTTAAAGAATGTCCTCGTTCTAGCCTTTTCGTTTTTTAGAAAAAAAAACAAGAAAAACGCTCTTAGTTCAGTTCGGTAGAACGTGGGTCTCCAAAACCCAATGTCGTAGGTTCAAATCCTACAGAGCGTGATTTCACTCTTGTTTATTAGATTGTGTCAAAATTCCACTGTTCGCAAATTATTGAGCAACAATCTGAATTAGACCTCCCGCATATGAAAGCAAGAAGGAGGTCAGTAAAAAAAACGAGATGTTAATTAATCAAAAGTCCAACTGATCACCACGTCTGTATTGTAAATAAGCAGTTACGAATAATCCAGCCAAAGTAATAGGAATTAGACCTAAGACGATTCCAAATAAAAAAACTTCAATCATTTCAATTTTCTTTTGTTTTCATTTTTGAAAGGGAGAAAAGAGAGGTACTATCTATTCCTAGCTCTTAATCTGTATTGCCGATGAATCTCAATGACCAAAATTGGGTAATTAACACGGTAAGGAACTATCGAACATATGAAATACCACCGAAATCCTTTTTTATCAAAAAATCTGCATTCAATTAATTTCAAATAAGTCGTATTTTGCTTAGACCAATGAATAGAACTGAGGTTATAGTTAAAGCTGCTAGTAGAAAACCGAAATAACTAGTTATAGTAGGCATGAAGGGACTCAATAAAATATGTTTTTTTATACATAACATATGTTTCTAAAGTA